GGACCTTTTATCATGACTTCTGCTCGTTGCATACCTTGCTCTACCACAGTACGAATAGCATTTCCTGCTGCGGTTTGAGCCGCAAACGGAGTCCCTCTTTTTGTACCCCTAAATCCACAAGTACCGGCGGAAGCCCAAGAAACCACCCGACCTCGTACATCTGTAACAGTCACAATGGTATTGTTGAAACTTGCTTGAACATGAATAACGCCCTTTGGTATTTTACGTGCACTCTTACGTGAACTAATACGTCCATTTCTGCGTGAACCAATTTTTGGTATAGATTTTGCCATAGTTTATCATTTCATAAATATGAGTCAGAGATATATGGATATATCCATTTCATGTCAAAACAAATACTTCATTTTTTTATTTGTATATCAATCAAATCTTTTAGAAAGTTCTTTTTACTAGAATAGAATGGTTATCCTTGTCGTTGTTTATGTTTTGGGTTAGAACAAATTACTATAATTCGTCCCCGTCTGCGGATCAGTCGACATTTTTCACAAATTTTACGAACAGAGGCCCTTATTTTCATATTTGTCATTCCTTACTTTAATTTCGATTCTTGGAAGAAAATTATTTTCTTGAAATTTTTAACCTCAAATTGTATTCTCATGGGAAGGAGTGTTGAAGTTGAAAAACCACTAGTCGTTTGAATCCTTGTTGCGGAGTCTATAAATTATACGACCTCTGGTTGAATCATAACGGCTTACTTCAATCTTAACCCTATCTCCCGGTAGGATCCGTATAAAACTACGTCGTATCCTTCCTGAAACATAACCTAGAATCATATCTTCATTATCTAAACGAACCCAGAACATACCATTAGGAAGTGATTCAGTAATCAAGCCTTCATGAATCCATTTTTGTTCTTTCATTCCAGGCAAAACCCCCTTAAAGTATTAACTAATAGAGGAGTGATATTAGACAACCCATCTTTTCTCTTTTTTTTTCACAAATAGGAAATTTTGAATCCAATTCAGATATCAGAAGGATTACCATATATAACATAAAATTTCTCCACCAATTCTTTCTAGTCGAGCCTCTCGATCTGTCATTATACCTTGAGAGGTAGAAAGAATTACAATTCCCATTCCGCCTAAAATTATAGGAATTCGTTGATAGTTAGAATAGATTCGTAGACCAGGTCGGCTGACCCTTTTTAAATTTAAGGTATTTTTATAGGGTCCTTTCCTATTTCTTCTATGTCGCAGAGTTAAAACCAAAAAATATTTGTTTTTTTCTTGATGTTTTCTCGCATTTTCGATAAAGCCTTCTCGTAAAAGTATTTTTACAATGTTTTCGGTGATGTTAGTAGATGCTATTCGAACCGTTTCCTTTCTATTCATGTCAGCATTTCGTATAGAGGTTATTATATCAGCAATAGTGTCCTTACCCATGATGAACTAAAATCCTCGGTGTCTCTGAACTTTTATCTAAGCAACATGCTTTTTTTATTAGTTTATTATTTCTTTTATTTTTATGACTTTTTTTTATAATAAATTCAAAACGAAAGGTATATACGTGATACACAATCTACTATAATATTAATAAGTAATATTAATTCAAATATCCTACTTCTCGTCTTATAATACCTCGGGAGCTAATGAAACTATTTTAGTAAAGTTTTGTCTCAATTCCCGGGCAATCGCACCAAAAACTCGAGTTCCTTTTGGATTTCCTTCTTGATCAATGATAACTGCAGCATTGTCATCATATCGTATTATCATACCGTTGTCTCGTTTGAGTTCTTTACAGGTACGTACAATTACAGCTCTGATCACTTCTGATCTTTCTAAGGGCGTATTTGGTATTGCTTCTTGGATTACAGCAACAATAACGTCACCAATACGAGCATATCTACGATTGCTAGCTCCTATGATTCGAATACACATCAATTTTCGAGCCCCGCTATTGTCTGCTACATTCAAATGGGTTTGAGGTTGAATCATATCATTTTTTTTTTTATCCGTTCTTTCAATGCAAAAATAAAATGCAAAGGGCGAAAAATAAAAAGAAATATTGTTTGTCCAAAACAAAAAACCGAATTTATCTCAAAGATCTATTTCTCTTGGTTCTATATTACCATCACTATCCTGAAATAATGAATTGAGTTCGTATAGGCATTTTAGATGCCGCTATTGAGATCGACCTTCGGGCTATATTTTCTGCTACTCCACTTATTTCATAAAGTATTCGACCTGGTTTGACAACAGCTACCCAATATTCGGGAGATCCTTTCCCCGAACCCATACGGGTTTCTGCGGGTCTTACTGTAACTGGTTTGTCTGGAAATATACGTACCCATATTTTTCCACCGCGGCGTGCATTTCGTGTCATTGCTCGCCGCCCCGCTTCTATTTGTCTCGACGTGATCCAAGCGGGTTCAAGTGCCTGAAGAGCATATCTTCCGAAACAAATATGATTCCCCCGATAAGATATTCCCTTCATTCTTCCTCTATGTTGTTTACGGAATCTGGTTCTTTTGGGGTTATAG